ACTTTGTAATCCAGTAATTACTGGTCGGTCCCTTAAATTGAATTGTAATTAAACTCGGCCCAACCCTTTACTTATAGTAAAAGGATTGGGCCGAATAAGGGTTTTGCATAGATATTCAATCTACAAGCAAAATCCTAAATCAAAAATCGAAGACTAAAAAACGTAAAAGTTTATTTGGTTGTGCTGAATCCACAATTAATCCTATGGATCTCTAGGATTGGTGTAGTCTTATATACATATCGCGTAGCTTAGGACCGAGGATAGCGAGTCAAGTATAAGAGCCCCTTCTACCCATCCTGTATATTGTCCTTTTCTTCTGTTTTTTATATTCCAACGAAAAGAAAAAAGGCGCTATCTGAGAGATAGCGTGAAGTGCGGATTTTTACAAAGGATAATCTTTTATTTCTCACTTGTTTTTAGTTAATTCCCTTTAGGGAAAAAAATTTGCAAATGACTTTTCATCGAATGACTATTCATCTATTTTTTTTCATGCAAATAGGGGACAAGAAAGCTCTATGGAAAAACGGTGGTTTAATTCGATGTTGTCTAAGGAGGAGTTCCAACATAGGTGTGGACTAAGTAAATCAATGGGCAGTCTTGATCCTATTGAAAATAACAGTATCAGTGAAAATACGAGTCTAGATTATACAGAAAAAAACATTCGTAGTTGGAGTAATGGTTCTAGTTACAGTAATTTTGATCTTTTATTCGGTATCAGGGACATTCGCAATTTTATCTCTGATGATACTTTTTTAGTTAGGGATATTAAGGGGGAAACTTATTCCATTTATTTTGATATTGAAAATGATCATTCTTTTTGTAGTTCACTCCAAAAAAAATTTTCTAATTATTGGAATTCTAGTTATGGGAATGGATCTAAAAGTGACGATCCCCATTATGATCTTTACATGTACGATACTAAATCTAGTTTGAATAATCACATTAATAGTTGTATTGACAGTTATCTTCATTCTGAAATGCGTATTGATAATTCTGTTTTAAGTGATAGTGACAATTACATCAATAATTACATTTTTGATGAAAGTCAGACTACCGCTAAGACAAACGGTAGGGATAAGAATCTTGAGGTAACTAAAAAATACAGCAATTTGTGGATTCAATGCGAAAATTGTTATGAATTAAATTATAAGAAATTGTTGAAATCAAAAACGAACATTTGTGATGAATGCGGATATCATTTGAAAATGAGTAGTTCAGAGAGAATCGAACTCTCGATTGATCCAGGTACTTGGGATCCTATGGACGAAGACATGGTCTCAACGGATCCCATCGAATTTCATTCGGAGGAGGAACCTTATAAAGATCGCATTCATTCTTATCAAAAAGAGACAGGGTTAACTGAAGCTGTTCAAACAGGTATAGGTCAACTAAATGGCATTCCTGTAGCAATTGGGGTTATGGATTTTAAGTTTATGGGAGGTAGTATGGGATCCGTAGTAGGAGAGAAAATAACTCGTTTGATTGAGTATGCTACTAATAAAAATCTACCCCTTATTATAATATGTGCTTCCGGCGGGGCGCGCATGCAAGAAGGAAGTTTGAGCTTGATGCAAATGGCTAAAATTTCGTCGGCTTTATTTGATTATCAATCAAATAAAAAGTTATTCTATGTATCAATTCTTACATCTCCTACTACTGGAGGCGTGACAGCTAGTTTTGGTATGTTGGGAGATATCATTATTTCCGAACCCAATGCCTACATTGCGTTTGCGGGTAAAAGAGTCATTGAAGAAACATTGAATACGAAAGTACCTGAAGGTTCACAAGAAGCTGAATATTTATTCGATAAGGGTTTATTCGATCCAATTGTACCACGTAATCCTTTAAAAGGCGTTCTAAGTGAGTTATTTCAGTTGCATGCTTTCTTTCCTTTAAATAAAAATTCGATCGAGCAGTAAGGTCAAATTCTTTCTTTTTTTTTGTGGCAAAAAGGATAATTAGTTATTGTACTCAATCAAAGTAAAAATGATAAAGAATCAATCATAATAGAATAGTGGGGGGGGGGGGTTCATGGTTGCCATACTAATTCTATAACTATATAGAAAGAATAAAAAGTTGATTATCAAACATATATTTTTGTGTGTCGAAGGCTAATTAAGTTTATTTAGTTAGTTCTACATTTCTTGAACTTAGTATATACTATACTCACTTGGATATAATTAGTATAATTATATAGAATTAGAATTCTAATGAAGTTAAGATAATTTTAGAACAATATAACAAACAGGTACAAATAGTCAATCGAGGTACCCATTCTATGACAGATATAAACCTTCCCTCTATTTTTGTGCCTTTCGTAGGCCTAGTATTTCCGGCAATTGCAATGGCTTCTTTATTTCTTCATGTTCAAAAAAACAAGATTGTTTAGGCTGGATGGTTAGGCCAAATAATCTTTTTCAAGACTTCGACTTGATTGAATCATAACACGGATATCCTTTGATATTGGAAAGTGGAATATTATATAATGCGTGATTTCTTTCAAACATAAGTGCAAGAACTCTTATGTATACGAAACCTTATATAGCGAGAAATTCATTTGAACTCTTTTAAAACCAACAGCCGGTCCGTGAGAAAGTAAATGCTTGTAGATATCTAGGGCGGGGTCATCTGAAGGGGACGTTCTTATTTTCGAGCGAACGGAATTACCCCCTACAGGTTTACATTAGAATAGTGCTAGTTGATGAGCGTTACTTCAAAAACGTAGCGTTAAGTAAAGTATAAGTGAAATTCATTTTTGTTATTCTATCAATTCAAATTAAATGTAACTAGATTAGTATGAATTGGCGATCAGAACGTATACGGATAGAACTTATAAGGGGGTCGCGAAAAACAAGTAATTTTTGCTGGGCCTTTATCCTTTTTTTAGGTTCATTAGGGTTTTTATTAGTTGGAACTTCCAGCTATCTTGGTAGGAATTTGATATATTTCTTTCCCTCTCAACAAATCATTTTTTTTCCGCAAGGGATCGTCATGTCTTTCTATGGGATCGCGGGCCTCTTTATTAGCTCCTATTTGTGGTGCACAATTTCGTGGAATGTAGGTAGTGGTTATGATTTATTCGATAAAAAAGAGGGGATAGTGTATATTTTTCGTTGGGGATTTCCGGGAAAAAATCGTCGTATCTCACTCCGATTCCTTATAAATGATATTCAGTCTATCAGAATAGAACTTAAAGAGGGTATTTATCCTCGGCGTGTGCTTTATCTAGAAATCAGAGGTCAGGGGGCCGTTCCTTTGACTCGTACTGATGAGAATTTAACTCCACGAGAAATGGAACAAAAAGCCGCCGAATTGGCTTATTTCTTGCGCGTACCGATTGAAGTATTCTGAACTGAACCGAAGAACGTCCATTCGAATCAAAGCAAACGCATATTTTATGGATATATGGAACATAAAAAAAAGAAATTTATTGATTTTTTTTCAATATTTTGAATTGATAGGTTAGAGACAAATAGCTCATGTAAATGAATTATCTCTCTCGATGTTTCGTTTTCTCCCTTCTTTCGCTCTCGTCTCTTTACTTTAATGAATGACCCAACATTTTGATTTCTTATAACGATAATTATCGAAGTTCTGTCTTATTTTGCTACCCCCTTTCTGTTTTGATCATAACATTCAGAAAATTTTATCAATTGTTCAGTCAACGTATTTTTTTGCAATATTTGGAGAGTTTTTTGTCTCGAAATCCGAATTCATTATTCATTAACTAAAGCGGGTTCGGGGATTCATCTAAAGGACGAAATTGCTTAGAATTTGACCAGGTGAAATAGCTGGAAACTTTTTTTATTATTTTCGCATTGGAATTCTGTATTCTTGTAAGATTCTTCAAAATTATCAAGGACTAATTACCGAATCACAAAAAACAGAGAATGATTCGATACCTTGGAATCGAACTCATTTTGGTGAAACATAAAAGATTGGATCGCATAGAGTCGACGAATGAGGCCACTTAAAAAATTAACTTAACAATTTCTAAATAAAAAAAAAAATGGCAAAAAAGAAAGCATTTATTCCCTTCCTATTTCTTGTATCTACAGTCTTTTTACCCTGGTGGAGCTTTCTAACATTTAAAAAAAGTCTGGAATCTTGGGTTACTAATTGGTGGAATACCAAGCAAGCTGAAACTCTTTTGAATGATATTCCAGAAAAGAGTCTTATAGAAAAATTCCTAGAATTAGAGGAGCTCTTACTGTTGGACGAGCTGATAAAGGAATACCCGGAGACACATCTAAAAAAACTTCGTATAGGAATCCATAAAGAAACGATTCAATTGATCAAGCTGCACAATGAAGATTGTATACATACAATTTTGTCCTTCTCGACCAATATAATCTGTTTCGTTATTCTAAGTGGTTATTCTATTATAGGTAATAAAGAACTTATTACTCTTAACTCTTGGGTTCAGGAATTCCTATATAACCTAAGCGACACAATAAAAGCATTTTTTATTCTTTTATTAACCGATTTGTGTATCGGATTCCATTCGCCGCACGGTTGGGAATTAATGATTGGCTCTATCTATCAAGATTTTGGATTTTCTTATAACGATCAAATTATATCTGGCCTTGTTTCTACTTTTCCAGTCATTCTAGATACAATTTTGAAATATTTGATCTTCCGTTATTTAAATCGTGTATCCCCATCACTTGTAGTGATTTATCATTCAATGAATGACTGAAAAAAGGTCTACTGATATTAATTCAATTAGATATTAACCCAATTAGAGTGTTTGGTACTTTAGGCATAAGAATTCCAAATCGTACTGACTCTTTCTACTCTTCAGGGCAGGAAGGTCCTCCTATATTCCAGTAAGATTATTTCAGCAAATAGCATAATCGTGGATAGGGAGCTATACTAGCGACCTACCCAATTTATTGTAGAAATTTTGGGATCAAAAATTGGACCATGCAAACTATAACTACCCTTTCTTGGATAAAAGAACAGATTATTCGATCCATTTCCGTATCACTCATTATATA